CATTACATTAATTCGATTCATTCCATTTTTTTATATTTAATAATAAAATGGAATTTTTCGAATTTTAGAATATTAAAGATTATAACGATTAAAGTAAAAGCGGGTAGCGGGAATCGAACCCGCATCGTTAGCTTGGAAGGCTAGGGGTTATAGTCGACGTTGATTCATCATTTTTAACGTCTCTAATTCAAAACTGAACGTGAAACTTTGGTTTCATTCGGCTCCTTTATGGAAGATGGATAAATTCCCAGATTCAGACATGAACGAAATAAAAAAATCCGACCCATAACGTCTATGTCAGCTTTTCTGTCTGAATCTATTCAGAACAACCCGCTTTCTAGACGATCCCTATAGAAAAGAGGAGGGTTATATTCTAACAATCTTTCTAGTTACTTCGTTCTCTACTTCTATTTGAAAGAATCCTTAGGAAAAGCATTTTGTTTCCACCGAGCTAAAAAAATTTCTCGATGTCTTTAGTAAACCAAAGACATTGTTTAATAGCTGTTTTGCTTCAATTTCCTCTATATAAATTTTCAATTATATAAATTGAAAATTGAAGATTTAGTTACGATTAGAAATACACTTTTTATCTTTATCCATGGGTCCTTTACTCATACTCATTCAATTGGAAGTATTGATCCAATAAAAAAAAATTATGTTTCGTAATCTCATAATCCAATTTTTCAATTTAAAATTGATTCTTGGATACAAATCACGAGAATGTATATTCTTCCTCGAATTTTTCATTGAGAGGTAAAGGATTCAATCCTTTTAAGAACTAAAGTTTTTGTTCGGAATGAATATATGAATATAAATCAAACCGAAAGACCCTTTAACTATATAGGGGGTTATAGAACGAATCACACTTTTACCACTAAACTATACCCGCTACAATCCGATTATTGTATATAATCGGACCTTTTGTCGACCCTAATCAAAAGTAAAACAAAAGATCAGAAAAAAATCATGAAAACGAGAGCGTTTACGTGTTGTATCAGAGGACCTAATGAGATTAGGAAAAGAGGATTCATTTAATTTAAATAACTAAATACCAAGTGTTTTTTTGCCCGAGGTTTTTGACCTATACGTCTCGAACTTAAGCCATAACACAAAAATGGATTGTGTCAAGAAACGACAGTTCCCTTTTTCTTATTTAAACTGCAATAAAAGGACTAACTAAGAAAGAAACGGCACTTTGATTCGATATCATTTGATTCTATATCATAGAAATTGAAAGTGTTTTTCTTTTTTTTTTCAAAATTCAAAAATCTTTTTATTTATGATTCGTTGGAACAAAAGGGCGGGCCCGGCTCAGTACTGACCAGGCCGGGCCGTGAAACTAAAAAGCCCCTTCGGACGAAATCACGAAATCAAAAAAGAATAGTCTATACTATGACGGGCGTTTTCAAGCCTTATTTTTTATAATGTAACATAGTATTATCCTTTTTCAATTGGGAGGAGAGATGGCTGAGTGGACTAAAGCGTCGGATTGCTAATCCGTTGTACGAGTTTTTCGTACCGAGGGTTCGAATCCCTCTCTTTCCGTTTTTGTTGATGACTTGGTATTTTCTTTCTAATTTATCGCGAGCTCTTTTTTTATTTAATTATATAGTTAAAAATGAATAGTTAAAGAAGTTTAAGGATGTGGAATAGATAAAATCTTACTAATAACAGTTTAAATAACAGTTTAAAATCAAGCAAAGAAAACAAAAACCTTATCCTTTATTCTTCACGTCCAGGATTACGTCCTGGATCATTAGACAGGAATCCGAAGATAAAGAGAGAAACAAAGAATATCACTACCGTGTAAACAAATAGTTTGAGAGTAAGCATTACACAATCTCCAAGATTTTTTTTAGGAAAAAAGAGAATAGATTCTCCACTTTTATACCGCATACCCTACTTTTTTATTTTGACACCAAGAAATGCAGTGGGGTGATCCGGATTTGTCGCGGTTGTACAATAATTTCAATATTTGAATTGAGGGTGTAGGACTTATCTGATCTTATCAATTCTACGAATTTTTTTTTTCGAATAAATCATGAATTTATCTGGGACTTTATTAAAAATATCATCGAAAACTTACAGCAGCTTGCCAAACAAAGGCTAAGAGAAAAAAGAACAGAGGTATTACTGGCATAATATCTACAATTGGATTCAAAAAAGCGTAGGCTTCGGGCAATTTGGCGACGAAAAAATTACTGGAAAAAAGAGCAGAATTAAGGTAGATACAGATTAAACTAAATATATTAAGCATAACAAACATTTTGTTTTGGGGATAATTGTATTTATTTTGATTGAGTTATTAATAAATTGAGTTTTTTATTATTATAAATATGTTATAAATATGTTATTATTGATAGAAGAAAAAAAATGAATAAAAAGAAAATAAGATAGACCAAAAAACTTTCTTTGATTTGAACTCACCCAATCAAAAATCCTTCTATATCTCAAATCAAAAGAGAATAGAATAAATCATACTTTCGTACAATATCTTAATTGAATTATATGTAATGATCAATAAATTCAGTTTAATTCTATGTCTACATGTATAGTCTACATGTATAAAAATTCTAGTAATCCATTTTAAAAATAATCGATATTTAGACTGGAGTTGACGAATAATCCGTACCAATATTAGTGTTTATTAGTGTCTAATAGAAAAAAATGGGGCGTGGCCAAGTGGTAAGGCAACGGGTTTTGGTCCCGCTATTCGGAGGTTCGAATCCTTCCGTCCCAGATCATATCCCGTATATTATTATTATTATATAATGTGATCATTATATTAATATATTTTTAATATATATAAAATATATATCATAATAAAATATATAAAAAAAATTGCCTTTTCGAACAGCCTTCTCTATTAAGAATAGAATATTGGTATAGAATGTGATTATTATTTCTTTTTTTAATTTTAAGAATCTGCGGAATCATATCTTTTTCACAAATTTAATCGAGTTCAAATAACACGCATATGAAATAGGAAATTTCATTCATTTGTGATTCGTTAAGATAGTACCTATTTTACAGATTTTACAGTATAAATATGAAAAAATAACAACATCAATTTTCAATCTTCCCTTACATCAGTGTTTTTTTATCTATCTTTTTTTACTCACAGATGGTTTAATCCAATATGGATTTATCTCTCTCTTACTGATGATAAAAAAAGAAGGGTCCTTGCTGGAAAACTTTATGTTATGCAAAATACAAATAATTGTATAATTGTATCGGATAGGAAATTTTTCAATCAATTAAATTTTTGTAACGAACTCTTATGAGTTCTTGGTACTTGAAGAAGTGTGAAATTGTTGAATTTATCCTATCACTATTACGTTACTTGAAGATACAGATTCAAAATAACTTGTTTATTCGTGTTATATTCGTTATAATTAGTTAACTAATTTGATTTTTACAATCAAAATATTCTAAATTTAGAATGATATAAATAAATAATAGAAAAAAAAATTATTTCTATTTTATAGAATTTCCAATATTTAATTCTAATATTTAATTCTATTAATCTAAAAAAATAAAAAAGAGGGTTAAATAGATTACTATGTACCGACCGAACCAATGATTATTCATGATTCCATAATTGAATCAATTACATATGGGTTCCAAACTGAAGGAATGTTATGGTAAAACTTCGTTTAAAACGATGTGGTAGAAAGCAACGTGCGACTTGAAGGACATGATCAGCTGTGGAGTCTTACATCCACCATTTTTTTATATATTATATAGGAATGAAAGTGCTCTTGGCTCGACATCATTTGTTCTGTTCCGCTGGAACCCTCTTTTTTTTTGGGGGGGGGGTGATGTAATATAGTACAGGATGGAGCTCGAGTAGAAAGATTTTTTTTTCAGGGGCAATAATCTAGGGTTAGTATCAATCAATAAATTGGAACAACTTCGTAAGTATATTTTCGATACATAAACCTAAAAGGTCCTATTCGAGAAAATTTCCAATTCAAAAGGAAGGTGTATTACGCAGGAATCAACCATTCGTATGATTCTTTGACAGAAAGAAATCACAAAAAATGATATGTTGCTGCCGTTTTGAAAGGATTTAAAGATCACCGAAGTAATGTCTAAACCCAATGATTCAAGGCAAAGATCCTGGAACAAGTAAATACCTTTTTCAATTGTCTTAACAACTAGATCAGAATGCAGAATCAAAATGGATTCTAAAGGAGACAGACAATAAAAGGGTTCGAGACCACTCAATAAATGAAATATCTAAAAGGGTTCTCTTTTGAGTTATTTCAGAGTTATCCAACTTGAGTTATGAGGGTGCAAATACGACTAATTTTCTTTTTTGTTGGGTAAGAATAAGAAAAAAAAGTACTTAAATCAATAGTCTAATTAATTTGATGATTTTATGGATATATTTGATATTGTAATTCGATACATAGACATAATTTCTAATTTTCTCGAGCCGTACGAGGGGAAAACTTCTTATACGTTTCTAGGGGGGGGGTATTGTTCATCTATCCCAATGGGCCATTTATCGAATCGTTGCAATTGATGTTCGATCTCGACGAGAGGGAAGAGATCTTCGAAAAGTGGGTTTTTATGATCCGATAAAGAATCAAATCTATTTAAATGTTCCTGCTATTCTAGATTTCCTTGAAAAAGGCGCTCAACCTACAGGAACTGTTCATGATATTTCAAAAAAGGCGGGGGTTTTTACGGAACTTCGCCTTAATCAACAAACAAAATTCAATTAATGAAATAAAATAGAAAAAAGAAGGTGTGGATGACTTGTATATAGCTTTCTATAACCTTTTCTTTTCTTTACTAGTTCCTCTTTTGTTCTATTCATATCATACTTCCGTTTAGTATTGTTACTTTTAGTATTGTTACTTATAGAATGGTGTCGTTTATTTATAACGACAAAAAATGGATTTCGATTTTATTGATATAATAATGGATCCAATAATTTAAAATAGAAATAAAACAGTATAGAAATAGAAAAAGATCAAGTGAATAAATAAGAAATGACGTAGAAGTAATTGGGTCTATAGACATAAAAATTTGCATTACCGTCAATGGGGTAATTTTCGTTGGAACTCTACGAACAAAAAAAAACAAAGGAATAAACCCGTTTATTTTAGTTATTGAATAAACCTCATTTTTTTCTACTTCTCCCCCGTCTTCCTTAATTGAGTCTTCCACCTATATTATATATAGTGCCAATCCAACACAAGTCCTTAGTTTTTTTATATTTCAATTTAAATAATTTGATTAATTTTAATTGATTGAAATCAGATCAGAATTGTTAGTTCGATTTAGAGTTTGTTTTATCTTTTGTATGCTTTTCTCAATATTCATATTGACAACAGTGTATCAAATAAATATAATCCGATCGTGGATAAATGGATCCATTTATCCCTGTTCCATAGATTTTATTTCATTCAAATAATGGGTTCTTGGATTTTCTGTCATACAAAAAGTCTTTTTTGATTAAGATTAAAATCAATAAAACTCGATATATACTAATTAATTTAATGGATAATATAAGAGACAATAGGCGGTCTATAAATATTTGAAAATCTTTGACTTTATCCCTATTTTATCTTTTATCTGAGAATTTTTTGTATTTTCGTCGGATTTGTTCATTTTTATTGTGAACAGAGTGGATTAGAATTTTTTTTTTAATGGTTTGATTGCATTGGGCCATTCAATTTCGTTATTTATTGGGATTCTGATTGTATCTACACATTCTAATTAGTTTTTTGGGGTTGCTAACTCAACGGTAGAGTACTCGGCTTTTAAGTGCGGCTAGCATCTTTTACACATTTGTATGAAGCAACAGATTCGTCCATACCATCGGTAGAGTTTGTAAGACCACGACTGATCCTGAAAGGAATGAATGGAAAAAGCAGCATGTCGTAGCAATGGATAATTCTGAGAATATTTCATTCTTACTGAATAGGTCCCAAATCTTATTTCAATTGTTTAAATTCGTGGTGTCTAACAATTTTTTAAAAGGAATCTTTTGGGGGGTCGAGTGAATAAATGGGTAGAGCCTTACTATAAGGTTCCAATTATAGGGAAATAAAAAGTAACGAGCTTCTGTTCTTCATTTTTGAATGATTACCCCATCTAATTAGACGTTAAAAATATATTAGTGCTTAATGCGGGAAAGGCTTTTCTGATGAGTGGATTAGAAATTTCTTATGAGTCCTAACTATTAGCTATTCCACTTTATGGGGTAGAGATAAATGTGTAGAAGAAGGCAGTATATTGATAAAGAGATTTTTTTTTTCAAAATCAAAAGAGCGATTGGATTGAAAAAATAAAGGACTTCTAACTACCTTGTTATCCTATAAATGAACATAAGGGGCTAGAGAGTCCGTTGATGAGTTTGACTTGTTTCCGAGGTATCTAGTTTTTTCTTACTATAAATACCTTGTTTTGACTGTATCGTACTATGTATCATTTGATAACCCAATAAATTACCTATTTCTTTTCTGGTTCAAATCGAATTTTAAATGGAAGAATTTCAAGGATATTTAGAATTAGATAGATCTCAGCAACATGACTTCCTATACCCACTTATCTTTCGGGAGTATATTTATGCACTTGCTCATGATCGTGGTTTAAATAGATCCGTTTTGTTGGATAATGTAGGTTATGACAAGAAATCTAGTTTACTAATTATAAAACGTTTAATTAGTCGAATGTATCAACAGAATCATTTTCTTATTTCCGTTAATGATTCGAATCAAAATCAATTTTTGGGGTACAACAAAAATTTGTATTCTCAAATGATATCGGAGGGATTTGCAGTCATTGTGGAAATTCCGTTTTCCCTAAGATTAGTATCTTCCTTAGAGGAGACAGAAATCGTAAAATCTTATAATTTACGATCAATTCATTCAATATTTCCTTTTTTCGAGGACAAATTCCCACATTTAAATTATGCATCAGATGTACTAATACCCTACCCCATTCATCTGGAAATCTTGGTTCAAAACCTTCGCTACTGCGTGAAAGATCCCTCTTCTTTGCATTTATTACGGCTCTTTCTTCACGAGTATTATAATTGGAATAGTCTTATTACTCCAAAAAAATCTATTTTTGCAAAAAGTAATCCAAGATTATTCTTGCTCCTATATAATTCTTATGTATGTGAATACGAATCCATTTTACTTTTTCTCCGTAACCAATCTAATCATTTACGATTAACCTCTTCTGGGATCTTTTTTGAGCGAATATGTTTTTATGAAAAAAGAAAATATCCTGTTGAAGAAGTCTTTGCTAACGATTTTCCGGCCACCTTATGGTTCTTCAAGGATCCTTTTATGCAGTATGTTAGATATCGAGGAAAATCTATTCTGGCATCAAAAGAGACTCCTCTTCTGATGAATAAGTGGAAATATTATCTTGTCAATTTTTGGCAATGTCATTTTTATGTATGGTCTCAACCAGGAAGAATCCATATAAACCAATTATCCAAGGATTCCCTTGATTTTTTGGGTTATCTTTCAA